GAAGAACTCACATTTTGATTCTATTTTGACTCTATATCATAGGAATGGAAATAGTTCTTCTTATTATTGTTGTTGCTTTAATAACAAGCATTTTTGTTTTCAAATCAGATAAATTTTTTTCTATCTATGATTCATTGGAACAAAAAAGGGCCTGGATAGGTCAGTACCTATCCGGGCCGTGGGAATAAAATAAAAAGGCCCTTTTGAACAAACTCAAAGAAAGATTCTTTTTTTTTCTATATTTCTATTGGAAATATATTTTTCGAGCCCTTACTTTATGGAATTGGAATTGCTGATAAAAGTTGTATATATCTATATAATAAAAAGAGATAAAAAAATAATAAAGAAAGATAAAGAAAGACTTTTTCAATCTTTACTTTATGTATGGGAGAGATGGCTGAGTGGACTAAAGCGGCGGATTGCTAATCCGTTGTACGAGTTATTCGTACCGAGGGTTCGAATCCCTCTCTTTCCGTTTCCATTGATGAATTGATATTTTATTTATCTTTCGAATTTCTCGAACCCTTTTTCTTTTTTCATAGTTAAAGGTGTGGAATAGATAAAATCCGAAGAAAATTTGAAAATCAAGTAAGGAAAATGCCTTTATTTTTTATTCTTCATTCTTCACGCCCAGGATTACGTCCCGGATCATTAGATAGGAATCCGAAGATGAAGAGAGAAACAAAGAATATCACTACTGTGTAAACGAAGAGTTTGAGAGTAAGCATTACACAATCTCCAAGATCATTTTTTGGGAAAAAGAGAATAGATTTTCCATTTTTATACCACATATCCTATTTTGACTCCTATTTTGACACCAAGACATGAGAAGTAGTTTCTAGAAATGGAAAAGCATTTTCAAAAAATCATTTGTAATTAAGAGTCTTTCATTGCCAAAATTTTCTTTCATACCCACAATTAGATATTGTGGGGGACCCTAATTAATAGTGCCTTTCACTGGAAAAAGGAAAGGGTTAGAATGAGGTGATACAGATTTATTGCGACTATCCGATACTTTGACTTTCAATGTTTTAATTGAGGGTTCATAATCTAAGATTTTTCTAATCTTATCAATTGTTAGAATTTTTTTTCTCGAAGAAATCATGAATTTTTCTAGGGCAGTATTAAATATTTCATCGAAAACTTACAGCGGCTTGCCAAACAAAGGCTAAGAGAAAAAAGAACAGAGGTATGACTGGCATAACATCTACGATTGGATTCAAAAAAGCATAGGCTTCGGGCAATTTGGCGAAGAAAAAATTACTCGAATAAAGGGCAGAATTAAGACAGATACAGATCAAACTAAAGATATTAAGCATAACAAACATTTTGTTCTTGGAGATAATTGAATTTTGATTGAGTTATTGATATGGTATTGATATAAGGGAAAAAAGAATAAAGTAGGGTAGACCAAAAAATCCTTCTTTTTCTTTTAACTAACCCAATCAAGAATACTTCAAGTCTCAAAAGAGAATAGAAGAAATCATACTTTCATAAATATCTTAATTGAATTATATGTAATGATCAATAAATTCAGTTTAATTCTATGTCTATACGTGTCAAAATCCTAGCAACAATCTAATCTATTCCATAAATATTTGGACTGGAATTGACGAACGACTAATAACAATATTAGTGTTTATTAGTGTCGACTAGAAATCTAAATGGGGCGTGGCCAAGTGGTAAGGCAACGGGTTTTGGTCCCGCTATTCGGAGGTTCGAATCCTTCCGTCCCAGAGCATACCAATTATATCAGAATAAAGATTGCTTTAAAAGTCGGAGGGGCCTTTGATTCTATGCCCATCCCCTTCATATTGAAGGTTAGTTACTTAGAAAAACCTTACGTCTCATATCCATTTGCATTCTCAATGATGCATTCTAGATCGAAATCCGAAAGAAAAGCCTCTATATTCCCTATCTATTATTCCCTATCCCTTAAATGAGGTAGCCTAATTATTAATTCTCTGTGGATTGTTTTATTAAAAAATAAACAAGAGGGTTTTCTTGGTACTAATGGAATTCAATTAATGGGATTAAATCTCTTAAGGCTAGGTTAGGGGAAACTAAAATAAAAATAGGAACAAAGACTCGTTTGGCTTTGTACCTAGACAAGATAGTCTAGCATCCCGTAAAAGAGGATCTTTTTTTTTATTTATGATTCATCATCCCATATTATTTGTGAAATAGATCAGTAAATAGATCAGTAGTGGAAGGTATCAATTTCAATATCGGTGTCTGTACAAATCTCATTAACAAACAATCAAGTTACATATGTAACAAATCCATTTTCTTTGAACCTCAGTTTTAGGTATTTCGTCTTTGGCTCTAATGAATTATTGTAAATCTATTATTGTTATTGTAAATCTATGTAACAATTCAGACGGGGCAATTCATACATTCTATTTACTTTTTACTTTATGGAAAGATTCTTATGGAAAAATTACAGAAAGATTACTGAACCTCAAGTCAAACAAAATATAACAAAATACCTAAAAAATGAGGAAGGAAATTTTTAGATGTATGTATTTGTTATCGTTCTATTTCAGCGACAATGAGGTTTCGATTTTCGTGAAAAAGATTTATGATCTTTAAAATTTTTTAAATTAAAATATTTCACATAGAATATCCATAATTACTTCCAGTAACAATTGTTCAGTCTAAGATACAGAAATCTCCTATTCTTTCGGTTCTTATTTTATCAATCATATGAAAGAATTCGGTTCTTATTTTATCAATCATATGAAAGAATAAGGATCTAAATCTTCTTCACGAAAAAAAACGAAGAGAAATTGGATTTGTTTTTGATCTATCTATTTGCTTTAAATCATTGTTGGTTCAGTTCAAAACGAAACATGGATTTATCTCTCTTATTTATAAGGATCAAATGCGGTTTTTTTTATTGTTTGTAAAACTTTATTCAACTCAAATAATGATGTAATGATGTCGAAGTAGTCAATTTTTTCAATTAAATATTTGTAATGATTTATTATTAGATTAGTCTTTCGTACTTGAAGAAGTATTAGATTGATGAATCTATCCTATTGTGTCACTTGAAGATGCAGATTCAAAAATAACTCATTTATTTTATATTTGTATCCTTTTATTTTTATATAAATTTGATTTTTATAAAAATTTTTATAAATATATAAATATAAATGTCTATTATATTATGTATTATAAAATATATAATAATATTATATTTTATCATATCTATAATTATTTTAGAATATTTATAATAATATATATATAATTATAGATATTCTATTATTATTATACTATTTATATATTATAGATATTCTATTATTATACTATTTATATATTATAGATATATTATAGATAAATTATAGATATTAGAATATCTAATTTTATATTTATATGTAATTTTATAGGTATAAAAGATATAAAAATATAAATCATTTTATAGATAGATAATCTATCTAGATTATAGATATAAGAAAATCTAATAAAAAATGTTGCATTCATACAATAAAATACGGGATTAAGTTGAATTCTTGATGAGACATCTTCAGAAAAATATCTACACATCCATAAAAAAAAAGAAACAAGTATAGATTACTATGTACCGACTAAAACAATGACTATTCATGGTTCCATAATTGAATCAATTACATACCGGCTCCAAACTAGAGGAATGTTATGGTAAAACTTCGTTTGAAACGATGTGGTAGAAAGCAACGTGCGACTTGAAGGACATGATCAGTTGTGGATTTTTACACCCACCATTTTTTTATATTCAAATTTTATTATATAGTTATATAGGAATGAAGGTGCTCTTGGCTCGACATCGTTTGTTCTGCTCCACTAGAAGAACCCCTCTTTTCTTTTTTTGTTGGGTTGTAATGTAAATAGTACATGATGGAGCTCGAGTAGAAAGTATTGATTCATTTCTCGGGGGCAAGGATCTAGGGTTAGTGCCAATCAAGAAGTTGGAAATACTTTGTAAGTATATCTTCGATATAGACGAAAGGATACAATTCAAGCAAGTTTAAAATCCAAAAAGAAAATTTGTTTGAATTTGTAGAACACTTTCAATCAAAAGTGTATCGTGCGGGAATCAACCGTTCGTATGATTCTTTGATAAAAATAAATCACAAAAAAAAGGTATGTTGCTGCCATTTTGAAAGGATTAAGGATCATCGAAGTAATGTCTAAACCCAATGATTTAAAACAGAAATAAAGGATCCCGGAACAAGGAAACGCCGTTTTCAATTGTCTCAAAAACTAGGATTAGGATCAGAATGACGAATACAATAGATTTTAAACGAGACAAACAAAAAGGGGGTTAGAGACCGCTCAATAAATGAAATGCCTAAGGGTTGTCCTTTGAGCTATTTGAGAGTTATCCAACTTGAGTTATGAGTACGAATGATTTTATATTTTTGGGGAAAGAAGAACAAAAAAAAGGACTTAAATTAAATCATAGTCTAATGAATTTGATGATTTTATAGATCTATTTGCCATTGGAATTCTATACATCGACATAACTTTGAATCATTTTTTCTCGAGCCGTACGAGGAGAAAACTTCTTATACGTTTCTAGGGGGGGGGGGGTATTGTTCACCTACATCTATCCCAATGAGCCGTCTATCGAATCGTTGCAATTGATGCTCGATCCCGAAGAGAAGGAAGAGATCTTCGGAAAGTGGGTTTTTATGATCCGATAAAGAATCAAACTTATTCAAATGTTCCTGCTATTCTATATTTCCTTGAAAAAGGAGCTCAACCTACAGGAACTGTTCATGATATTTCAAAGAAAGCGGAGGTTTTTACGGAACTTCGTCTTAATCAAACGAAATTCAAATTCAATCAATGAAATACAAAAAACGAGGGGGGGATGACTCGTATATAGCTTTGTATAACTTTCTCTACTACTGCCCCTTAATCTATCTTATTGATATAAGATGGATAGAAAAAAGATCAAGTGAATAGATGAAGGAATTATATCTAGAAATATAAAATTCTGACATTACCTTCAATCA